ACTAATTGATAATACTACTAAATTAAATTAATAATGCGAATTAATCCTATGTTTCATTACACATATATATATAATGAGATAATGAAAATAAAAATAAAAGAAAATAAAAACATATAGAAAATAAAAACATATAAAAAAATATAATTAATATAAAAAAATATAATTAATATAGAAATATAATATAAAAAAGAATTTCAAAACGGAAAAAATTTCAGTAGTCATATGGGGTAAAATATCTAGGGATTTCTAGCATATTCTTTTCGAAGTATTTTTTTTTCATTAATATCTGTGTATAGGATCATTGCTTCTATTGATTTCATACGAATACATTACATTACATAAACATAATCTAAAGCACCGAACGATTATATTTTTTTCTCCTTTCCTTATCCTGGATTTCATTTCTATTTTCCTTAATTGATTTGATTCAATCCGTTGAGTTGCGAGTTTACATATAACAACTCATATCTTTCTATACAAAAAAAATTCGAAACCTTTTTCTTGTACTATACCGACTGACCCTCTCAGAAATAAAATAAAAAGAATCGAGTTATTTCATTAGAGTTAGAATGAAAAAAAAAAGAGTCATTCCATTTCAGACCAATCTCGAGTACTAAAGAAAGATCGCGATTTGGAATGAACCAAAATACTTGTTTGTTTTGTTACGGCAATAACACTTAGTAATAGTAAGACCACCCGATGGGTTGGATTTCACTACAAGAAAAAGGTTTGTTTTACAGCAAATCCACATTACACAATGAAAGATACCACAGAGTGGTATAATAGACGGAATCGTAAATTATCTAATCTACATAAGAAAGATACTTCTAATAGAAAGAATTAGACATTATCGAATGATTTGACAGACCAAATCCCAAAACCAACTCAACTCATAGAATATAGAAGAAGGAAATTGATACATTTAGGACCAATTCATTATCTCTGCATTATCTCTGAATCAATCAATTGGGGTTGTTGTTCTGTCAAAAAAGCGATTAGTCAGGCGACTCCACACACAAAACAAATACAAGAAAAGAATAGGTCCTAGATCTATGTGACTGTTGAAGTTTTTAGACAGAATCATGTCATGATTCTCACTTCATAAATTGACCGGATTCGATATACCAACGCAAAAATATATCACTAACTCTTTAATCATGGACAGGAAAAGAGGAAAAAGGTCATATGTAATCCATCCACGAAGATTAATGGAGGAAGATGAGTATTTTATCCGAGATTTTACAAATACTGATTAGATCTATTGGAATGAATTATTGTTTTTTATTGTTTTTATTTTCCTGTCCCTATGTATTTACATGAACATGCGGTAATACTTTTGGACCAACCAACCGGCCAGTCTATAAACAAGTACTAATGAGGAAATGAAAACTATACTAAACTAAAATAGAATGTATTAGGGCTATACGGACTCGAACCGTAGACCTTCTCGGTAAAACAGATCAAACTGATTATTATCGAAATGATTCGAACTGTTTCAAAGACCCAACATGCATTTTGTTGCATTGGGCTCTTTCATAAACTGATGTAAAGATCAGTTAGTCCACCATATTTTTCTTTACAGGAAAATAATGAGATGGTTCCATGTGCTCTGATTCATCATTTGTATTCTGATCTAGGAGCAATACCAAAGTGTTTCAAAGAAGGGTTACCTTGACTTAGGTCTGCCTTCGGCCTAGATCAAACTAAGTTAGATGGAGTCTCTATCGCTACGCTGCAAGAGTCGAATATGAGACTTCATACACCTTAAAGTTCATAGGACGAAAAAAGGTTATTTTGAGGCCCTTATACTCATTATGCCTAGCATTGAATGGACTGGGTATTTACCTTATCAACTATCAAATCAATGGCGGGTTCTATTTGATTTGGCACTTGAATTCGCACCTGAATCGGACCGAACCCAATATTTGTCAGGCTATTGTTCTCTTGTTCCCTCGAATCCATGGAGTAAGACATCGATTTGTCAATAAGATCAATTATGTTTATTGCATAATGGGCTCCCCTGAAAAGCATTAGCGCACGTGTAAACGAGGTGCTCTACCTAACTGAGCTATAGCCCTTGTCATAGATATATTAACATATGGATAATTTCTTGTCAAGATGGATATTCCATAATCCCACATGATAGCTCTCTGATCCGTCTACTGTTAACAGATTGGTATTGCTTAGAAATGATATTCCACTTATAATCCTATAAGTGATGGGTCCTTTTTTTGGTGATAAATAACCTACTTAACTCAGTGGTTAGAGTATTGCTTTCATACGGCGGGAGTCATTGGTTCAAATCCAATAGTAGGTAGAACTTATTAGATACCGAAGTCAATTGAGTGATATCTAATAAGTTTTTCTACCCATTTTCTTTTTTTTCGTTATATCAGATTAGACTTGATTTGTTCAATTGGCAGAATCCAAATGTGGTGTATAATAATACAGTTCTAATGAACTTCTTTTGATTATTTTGATGTATTGACTTGACTAGGAG